GACTTAGTATTTCTTCATTCATTCCCATCCAATCAAAAAATATTTTTTTTTGATTGGGTGAATTGATTTCTTGATCCTGAGGAATCGTAAGATAAAAAAGATCTTTTTTATCAATTTTATCAATTATTTGATAATTATTAGTCCCGGTTTTAGTATTTTTATTCTTGTTGGTATCGATCTTGATCCAGGCCTCAATATCGATTTTCTTTTTAAGACAAAAATGGAGAATTTTCCAATCAAAATATTTTCGATCCAGATTTTTTTCCATATACATAATATCACTTTTTCCTAAATAATTTTTGATAGGGATATCCCCTAGTATATCAAAAAATTTGCCCTTATGTTTATGTGTGTTGTAATTATAAAAACTCTCTCGATTCTTATTTACTTGGAATGGTGATCCATAAATATATGGGTCCCTCTTATTTTCATAATTAATAGATCTATAAGATAAAAGATTATATCTATAGTATTTTTGAAAATTCTCATTTTGATTTGGTAATGAATATACTTCGTAATCGTTTTGTTTTTTGTAATGAATTAATAGGTCTTTTTCATATGAATTCTCTTTGTTTAAATCTTGATTTTGAATTGTACGACATTTATTGATTCTATTTTTCCATTTTGCTGCTATTAATCTAGACCATCTAATCTGAGATAAATGGTATTGATAATGACCTCTTAACCAGTTTTTCCATTGATTTATTCCAGAATTCCGAAGTTTCTTATGTCTTAATTCATAATGAATTATTCCTTGTTTTCCAAAATCATTTTTTATTGAAGTCTTAAGAAAAAAAGACGTTCCGTGATATTGAAGAATAGATCTTAACTTATACAAGTTAAGAACTTGTGTTTGTGATATTTTGTAAAATACATATGCTTGTGACAAGGAGGATAAGTCAAAAAAATTCTGTGAATTCTTATTACTAATATTATAAAGTGACTTTTTTATAGTCGAAATAAAATTCATTTTATTTTGATTTGTTTTATTAATTCTTTTTTTATTTTTTTTATTATTGTAAATGGATTTATCAATCATTTTTTTTGTTGATTCAACAAAAAGTTGTATATTAATTCTGGGAATATTAATAATAGATAGAAGGATATCTGCGTATATCCTTTCAGTGAAAAATTTTATAAAATAATGTAATTTATGGATTAATCGAGTATTTCTTCTTTTTAATATTTGCCAATTTGGTGATTCGAATCTTTTAGCATTATAACTTGTTTTATTAGGACTATCATTTATTTCTGGAGTCACTTTTTTTTTATTTTTTGTAATTCTTTTTATTTGATTTCTGATTGTGCTTGTTCTATCAGTCAAATCTTTCATTTTTTTTTCTGTCAGTAAAAAATTTGTCCAATATGTAGATTGAATTCGACTAAAGGATTTATGAATTATATGATTGCGGGTTATAGAATCTTTTTCTTTTTTTTTTTTAGTTTCGCTTGATTTATATATTTCTCTCAATCTAAATAATAGAATTGGATTTACTTTTGAGAGTTCTTTTTTTATTTTTTTTAAAAACGGAATGCCCTTGATAATCCATTTTTTTGTTTTTTTTGAGATATTTAGAAATTTTGTTCTTTCTTTTAAAACTTTTAGAAATATAAAATACTTTTTTTTCAATTTTCCAATTTTTTTTTCGAGTTTCTTAAAAATGGGTTCAAAAAAGGAAGGCCGTTTTTGGGGAGAACCAAAAGGAAGTTCAGCTTCCATTCCCCAAACCGTTAAAAAAAAAAAATCATCTTTTTGTCCTTTCTTTTTGATTCGATCTATATGAGAGGACCGTGGCTTAGATCTGTGCCAGGGTTTCAGACAGAAAGGAAATAGCATCTTTATTTGAATACCGTCTATTAACCAATTTTTCGGAAATTCTGTTTCTGATAATTGAACACCATTATAGGTGCATTTAACATGCATTTCTTTATTCCATTCATTTAAATCCTCAGACCACTCAGGAAATTGTAATAATAGCATACGGCCAATATTTTTAGCTATTATCAATGACGGTAATATAATATATTTTCTAAGAATCGATTGAGTTATTAACATGGAACCTCTTATTACTTGAGCAAATGGAATGGTATCCCAGGCTTCTGCTACTTCTATCCGCGCTTTCTCTTTTCTTTTGTTCTCTTCTTTTTTGTCCTTTTCCTTTTTTTCCCTTTCTTTTATTTCTTCTTCTGTATAATCTGAAATTTTGAATTCTGCTCCCTTTCCTATACAATTTCTAAAAATGAGTTTTATCAGTTCGGAGATATCAAAAAAAAAAGGGTGTGATTTGTCTATTCTGTCCAAAAAAAGCGGAGAATGTGCATTTGCTTGAAAAAGTTCCCAAATAACTGTTTTACATCTTTGGGCTCGCATTGAACCTTTGATTATGTCTCGACGAAAATCAGATTGTTGCGAATATCGTATCAAAGCTACTTCGTCTCTTTTATTAGAATTATTAGTATCCTTATTATTAGGATCGGTATTTCCCCGGTTATCAGTAAA